GAACTGGATTGGAACGCCAAGTAGCTTTAGATTCAGGGGTTTCCGCTATAGCGGAACACGAGGGAAACATCATTTCTATCCATACTGACAAGATCTTTTTATTTGGAAATGGGGATACTCTAAGCATTCCATTAACTCTATATCAACGTTCCAACAAAAATACTTGCATGCATCAAAAACACCAAGTTCAGCCAGGTAAATATATTAAAAGGGGACAAATTTTAGCGGACGGTGCCGCTACAGTTGGTGGCGAACTTGCTTTGGGAAAAAACGTATTAGTAGCTTATATGCCATGGGAAGGTTACAATTCTGAAGATGCTGTACTCATTAGTGAGCGTCTAGTCTATGAAGATATTTTTACTTCTTTTCACATACGTAAATATGAAATTCAGACTCATATGACAAGCCATGGTTCTGAAAGAATAACTAATAAAATTCCGCACCTAGAAGCTCATTTACTCCGAAATTTAGACAAAAATGGAATTGTGATCCTGGGATCTTGGGTAGAAACGGGCGATATTTTAGTGGGTAAATTAACGCCTCAAATGGCAAAAGAATCCTCGTATTCTCCGGAAGATAGATTATTACGAGCTATACTTGGCATTCAGGTATCCACCTCAAAGGAAACTTGTCTAAAACTACCTATAGGCTGTAGGGGTCGAGTTATTGATGTGAGATGGATCCAAAAAAAAGGGGTTTCCAGTTATAATCCAGAAACGATTCGTATTTTTATATTACAGAAACGTGAAATTAAAGTAGGCGATAAAGTGGCCGGGAGACATGGAAATAAAGGTATCGTTTCAAAGATTTTGCCTAGACAGGATATGCCTTATTTGCAAGATGGAACACCCGTTGATATGGTCTTCAATCCATTAGGGGTACCTTCACGAATGAATGTAGGACAAATATTTGAATGCTCACTCGGATTAGCGGGAGGTATGCTAAATAGACATTATCGAATAGCACCTTTTGATGAAAGATATGAACAAGAGGCTTCGAGAAAACTAGTATTTTCTGAATTATATGAAGCCAGTAAACAAACATCGAATCCATGGATATTTGAACCCGAGTATCCGGGAAAAAGCAGAATATTTGATGGAAGAACAGGTAATTCTTTGAAACAGCCTGTTATAATGGGAAAACCTTATATCTTGAAATTAATTCATCAAGTTGATGATAAACTACATGGACGTTCCAGTGGATATTATGCACTTGTTACACAACAACCCCTTAGAGGAAGGGCCAAACAGGGAGGACAACGAGTAGGCGAAATGGAGGTTTGGGCCCTAGAAGGATTTGGTGTTGCTCATATCTTACAAGAGATGCTTACTTATAAATCTGATCATATCAAAGCTCGCCAAGAAGTACTCGGAACTATGATCATTGGAAGAACAATACCTAAACCTACAGATGCTCCAGAATCTTTTCGATTGCTCGTTCGAGAACTACGATCTTTGGTTATGGAACTGAATCATTTCCTTGTATCTGAGAAAAACTTCCGGATTCATAGGAAGGAAGCTTAATTGGATGGACTTAATCAGAATTTTGATTCTATGATTGATCAATATAAACATCAACAACTCCGAATTGGATCAGTTTCTCCTCAACAAATAAGTGCTTGGGCAAAAAAAATCCTACCTAATGGAGAGATAGTTGGGGAGGTAACAAAACCCTATACTTTTCATTACAAAACCAATAAACCTGAAAAAGATGGATTATTTTGTGAAAGAATTTTTGGGCCTATAAAAAGTGGAATTTGTGCTTGTGGAAATTATCGAGTAATCAAAGATAAAAAGGACGACCAAAAATTTTGTGAACAATGCGGAGTAGAATTTATTGATTCTCGGATACGTAGATATCAAATGGGCTATATAAAATTGGCATGCCTAGTAACTCATGTGTGGTATTTGAAACGTCTTCCTAGTTATATCGCGAATCTTTTAGATAAACCTCTTAAAGAATTAGAAGGTCTAGTATATTGCGATGTGTGATTTGATCAAAATCATTATTGTACAGATTCCGAATGAGAAACTGTCATTCCATTTAATTGAATTGGGATGCCCTGAATCTGACATGTCTCTTGGGATGAGTAACATGAAGCTCAGAATTATGGATGTATTGAATACTCCCAATAAAAAAAGGGGGGGGCAATTGGTCTAGGGTCGACTCAATAACAAATAAATATGAATTTCTAGCTGTACGTACCTCGTGAAAGAAATAAATGCTTTTTTTTTTTTTGTGGAATTAACTATTTATTCCATCTTTTTTAGAAAGAACTGAAATTATGTTCAAATAAGCAAATATATCATGGTTGCAGAAGCCTATCTATCGCATATAGGCTTAAGGACATCATGGCATAACCATCGAGGCGACGTCTGGACCTAAAAGATCAAATGGAATGATACATAGACAAGGAAATCTCTTATGAATTCCAGGATACTCCTTTTTTAGATTCAATTTTAGGAGATTCTCTATTCGAAGGGGGATAGACTACTCAATA